AGGAAAGGTGTGGATAAATGGAAGTATGAGAGAAAGAGAGAAAAACAATATCAATGTTATAGAATTCCAATATGTAAGGTCTATGAGTCATCTCATAAGGGCAGTGTAAGAAAGCATCAATACTAATCGATTCATCCATAATGAAATATGAAATGAATCCTTCGTATAAAAAGAAAAAATCAAGAGCTTCGGGCCAATAAAGACTAAGAAGGTTGACTCAAGAATCAATTGGATGATGAGCTCCATTGGCAAATTGGGACCTAACCATTAAATACGAAGCCATGGGAACGATGGAATCTGTGAATGCAAACAAAAGATTTTCTTGAACAAATGAATCTTAATAATTCGCTAGTCGGGATGGCGAAATTAACCAGAAATCAATTCATCTATTCTTAGAAGTCACAAACAAGCCTTACGACTCAAATAGAGATTGCAAGAGTAAATATTCGCCCGCGAAAACTTTTTTGAATTGGTAAACTTAGATAAAGGACAAAAGAACATAGATATTTATTAGGACCTTAGAAAAAAACTATTATTTAGAACAATAAAATTTTTACACAAAATGTTATAATATCAATTCAAATTAATTGGAATTGATATTCCATTTTTAATCCTTTTATTCGCGAGGAGCTGGATGAGAAGAAATTATCATGTCCAGTTCTGTAGTAGAGATGGAATTCCGAAACAACCATCAACTATAACCCCAAAAGAACTAGATTCCGTAAACAACATAGAGGAAGAATGAAGGGAATGTCTTATCGAGGTAATAATATTTGTTTCGGTAAATATGGTCTTCAGGCACTTGAACCTGCTTGGATCACATCTAGACAAATCGAAGCAGGTCGACGAGCAATGACACGAAATGCACGCCGCGGTGGAAAAATATGGGTGCGGATATTTCCAGACAAACCAGTTACAATAAGACCTGCTGAAACACGTATGGGTTCGGGTAAAGGATCCCCTGAATATTGGGTAGCTGTTGTTAAACCAGGGCGAATACTATATGAAATGAGTGGAGTAACCGAAAATATAGCTAGAAGGGCTATTTTAATAGCAGCATCCAAAATGCCTATACGAACACAATTTATTATTTCGGGATAAAAAGAAAATGTAGAACCGATATAAATGAGTCTTGAATATGAAACAAAAGTGCAGGTTTTTTTTTTGGAAACCAATATTTCTTTTATTTTCTTCATCCTTGGAAGAATAGACTAAAAAATTGATATGATTCAACCTCAGACCCATTTAAATGTAGCGGATAACAGCGGGGCTAGAGAATTGATGTGTATTCGAATCCTAGGAGCTAGCAATCGTCGATATGCTCATATTGGAGACGTTATTGTTGCTGTGATCAAAGAAGCAGTACCCAACATGCCCCTAGAAAAATCAGAAGTAGTCAGAGCTGTAATTGTTCGTACCTGTAAAGAACTTAAACGTGATAGCGGTATGATAATACGATATGATGATAATGCTGCAGTTGTGATTGATCAAGAAGGAAATCCAAAAGGAACTCGAATCTTTGGTGCAATCCCCCGAGAATTGAGACAATTAAATTTTACTAAAATAGTTTCATTAGCTCCCGAAGTATTATAAAACGAGATTGTGCTGTTTTTCTTTGGGGTATTTGAAAGAAATAAATTAAGGACTAGATTAATTTGTAGATTGTGTCTCACGCATATACCTTTAAAGATTCATATATCATAAACAAAAAAAAAAGAAAAACATGTTGATTATCTTCCATTTTGAGGCACCAATAATTTTAGTTCATCATGGGTAGAGACACTATTGCCGAGATAATAACCTCTATACGAAACGCTGATATGGATAGAAAAAGAGTTGTTCGCATAGCATCTACTAATATCACCGAAAATATTGTTAAAATACTTTTCCGAGAAGGTTTTATCGAAAACGTAAGAAAACATCGAGAAAAAAATAAATCTTTTTTGGTTTTAACCCTACGACATAGAAGGAATAGGAAAAAGCCCGATAGAAATTTTTTAAATTTAAAACGGATCAGTCGACCCGGTCTACGAATCTATTCTAACTCGCAACAAATTCCTAGAATTTTAGGTGGGATTGGGATTGTAATTCTTTCTACTTCTCGAGGTATAATGACAGACCGGGAGGCTCGACTAGAAAAAATTGGCGGAGAAATTTTGTGTTATATATGGTAATCCTTTTAATATCCAAATGGGATCTGAAACCTCTTCCTATTTGTAAAAAAAAAAATAAAAAAGATGCGTTATCTAATATTTTTTCTGCTCCATTAGTTGAGATTTCAAGGGGGCTTTACCTAGAATGAAAGAACAAAAATGGATTCATGAAGGTTTAATTACCGAATCGCTTCCCAATGGCATGTTCCGAGTTCGGTTAGATAATGAGGATCTGATTCTAGGTTATGTTTCAGGAAAGATCCGACGTAGTTTTATACGGATACTGCCAGGAGATAAAGTCAAAGTTGAAGTAAGTCGTTATGATTCAACCAGAGGACGTATAATTT